TTAAAGATTTTAAAGGTTCTTTTGACCAGGTTAGACACCTGTCTCAACAGGGAAAATCCAATAAAGAATATATCTGGCAAAAGAATAAGATATTATGGCCTACACTGAGTTTCTAAGGAATACAGTATCAGTAGATGACTTGAAGAAAAAGGAAATCATAATTTCTTTCTGGAAAGACTTTTATAAGATGAATTTCGATACTCCCCAAGAAAGCAACACATCGAATAGATATCTGTATAAGGATACGGTGATGCAGTTATTATATGATTTTAAGAAGATGAATAAACAACCATACTCTGATGAGGCTTTACGAAATTTACAGTTTGAAATTGAAACACTTACAATCATGTTCGATGAGGAGTCTATTCATATAACATGTAACCATATAATGAAGGAAATGATAGATCCAAAAAAGGAGAATGCGAAGGATTATGTTCTTGAACGTATCACCTCTGATCAGGATAAATCTATAGTATCCGAGATGGGTCAATATACTCTGGAGGCAATTATAGTCTATGTAATCAGTCAGTTATATAGCTCGGAAACGTCAATGATTCGTGTATCGACTTTGATAGATCAACTAGATAGGCATGTGAGATCACATTCGATTTTAACATCAACTAAAACGAAACATAATAAAAAAATTGAGATGAAAGAAGTAGGTCAAAAAGTGGTAATGGGTGAGCATTATCCCATAGGTGTAGCATTGATTAATTTTATTGTTGAAAGGGGAATGATGAGTATCCAACTGATGGATAATAAGAAATATGAAGTACCGATTCAAAAGAAGAAGGGAAAGTATTATCTTCCTAAGTTACTCTACGCAATCTATAACTTTGATATTTCATTACTTCCCCTTAAGTTGAATCTTCCGATGATATGTAAACCAGTAGATTGGCAAAGTGCTTGCGGGGAGGGTGTCAAACCAAAAAGCTTGTCAGACCTCAAAGGAGGTTACTTAAGTGGAATAAGTGAATACTCTCGTTATAAACTACTCAGTACAGGGAATGTTAACAACTACTATATTAATATAGAAAGAGGTCACGATGTCTTATGTAAGATTATGAATGCACTTCAGAGAGAGCCCTTTCAAATATCTAAGGATATGTTATCATATATAGAGAAAAACTATCAAGAATTAGTGAACGCAGGTTTACTTATGCCAAGAACACTATGTAATGCAAATATGAAAAGGTTGAGTGAAAATCTCAGAAATTATTACATGAATACCAAAAAAGGTATTAGGACTATCTATAGCTATGAGGAAGTCTTAACGGTATTGCACAAAGATGTGCAACGTGCTCGTTTTGAGAACATGGTTATAAAGCTTTCTTCAGCATTAGAAGGTTTTCAACTCTACTTACCAGTCTTTCTGGACTTTAGAGGGAGAATCTACCGAAGCGGTCTGTTACACTTTCATGAACGAGATCTTGTCAGAAGCCTGCTCATCTTTGACAAAACTAAGGAAATACTTATTGATGAAAATATTAGCATACTAATGCGAGCAATAGCCTTCCATTACAAGTCATTTTCTACTTATCAAAGTGCTGAGAACTGGTATCAAAAAGAGTCTATCGTGTGGGAGCAAATGAGTCCATTTGATTTTATCAAGTATGTATCAGGGGCAAAAAAACCCTTTCAGTTCATTTCTTCTATATTATCATCCAAAAATGAAGATTATATGAATTGTGTTCCAATTACCCAAGATGCCTCGTCAAGTGCCTATCAGATAATGAGTTATCTATTGTTAGATATAAATATGGCTAGAAAAACAAATCTGATATCAGATGGGGAAACAGATCAAATTTATGATATTTATACCCATATGCAAGAAAATCTAATAAGTTACATCAAATCTATCCCTGAAATCACTATGGAAATAGAACTGAAAAAAGTTGTTTATGAAAGCTTTGATCGTAAGTTAGTCAAAAGTCTTTTTATGCCTATCATCTATGGAAAGAGTATTATGAGCACAGCACAAGATCTAAGAGAGGTTCTCTCCAAGTACGTGACAAAAAAAGATAGCTTTCAGTTGGCAGATATCTGCTATAAATTCTGGAAAGATAGCTATAAAAACATGGACTGTTTGATCTGTCTGATCAGGTATATTGGATGGATTGTCTCTTCCAGGGGGAGCCATGTGGTCTATAAAAACAGGGTTTATACCACCGTACAAAAATACATGAAACAGGATCCTGTCAATGTATGGATCTATGATAGAGTGAATAAGAAGAGGCGTCAAGTCACTCTTAGAGTCTCAACAGATAAAAATGATAAAAGGAAGAGTGAAATCTCTACCTTCGTGAACTTCATCCATCAGTTGGATGCTTATTTTGCGATGAATGTCGTTATTGACATGCTGTGTGAAGAATCACCTATATACACAGTTCACGATAACTTTATCAGTATTCCAAATCATTGCGCTAAACTGCCTGATATGTATAAGAATGCCTTCAAGAAACACGATCCTCTTTCAATCATCAACTGTTACATCTACACTAATGTGATAGAACATCTTGGTTGTTTAAATGAGCTTTCTCAAGAAGAGATTTCATTCTTTGGCTTAATGCAAGATCACGGTGGATCTATTCCCTATATCATTCCCCGCAAGATGCTCGATAAATACTTAAATTTTAATAAGCCGGCCGGTCTCAAAAAAAAGAAAGATATTGAGACTTGGGAAAGGAAGATCAGTACTATAGCGACATCTTACCAAGACTATACTAGATATTTATGCCTAGACAGGGATCCAGGGGATAATAACCCAGAACAATATGCAGAATGTATGAGAGTATATACAATGAATTTCTCTTCATTTCAGATTAGTATGTTTGAGAATTATACGAATTATAGCTTGCATAATTAAAGAAAAATGAAAAAAAAAATGTATAAAATCATGCCTATCAAAGCAATGTGTTCAAGAACCTTACATACGAGTGTACGTCCAGAACTAGAATTTGTCTTCAATCGTTTTCTATCGTTGGTGGAGCAGACAAGAGTACAGGATCCGCACCCAGGGTTAATCATAGCATCACTAAACTTTAAGAAGCCATACCCTGGTGTTGAAGATACAGAACTACTCAGCCTTTCAACATTGGATATGTTAAACCAGTATGTTTACCCATCTATCTCTGGTTATGGTAAGTTCACAATCTCCTTGAAGATGAACCAATCTTTCGGAGAAGAGATAACATATACAATAGGGTGCGCTATTCCCTTGACCTCGAATGAAGGGACTCTCCTACCAAAGAATGAAATCTATGCTCGGGTGAAATCAGCCTTTCTGAAGAATGCAGAACTCTACAACGGATCATGTCTTGTTCAAGTCATAATCAGAGCTTATATGGACCAGGATGAAAAGCAGGATCGCCCAGAACTCAAAGTCTCTGATAGATATCAGGAACTGCTCTCATTTTATCAGACTGAATTGGGTGAGATCGAAGCAATCACTGCTAGAAAGTTCCAACATTCTAAGCGTAAGCATAAAGAGTATATAACAGCTCTCAAAAAAGCGAGCGGGGGGAAGAAAGCATTCATGGTCTCAGATCTCGAGACGATTCTGATTGATAATAAACATAGACCTTATGCCGCTGGTCTCATGTTGGTTCGTCCAGGTAAAGACGTCAAGGAGAGTCTCATTTATACCTACTTCAGTGAAGACTACTCTGTATACATAGAATCATTTGAGGAAAGGAGTCAAAAGGTCCTCTTTGACTTGGTCAACAAGATCATAGCTCTAGTGAAGAAAGATAGAAAAGCTAATACTATCTATTTTCATAACTTCTCCAGATTTGATGGTGTTCTAATACTGAAGCACCTTGTATGTCATCATGACTACAAGCTGAAACCACTGATGAGGAATAATAGGCTTTACGAGTTAGCAGTCTATTCAGATAGTAAGCTTTTATTCAGGTTGAGAGATTCATTGAATCTACTTCCTGGTACACTCAATAACCTGGCTAAGAGTCTATGCCCATCTCTAGGTAGTAAAGGTAGTCTTGATTATCATGATGTGAGAGTGGATAACCTAGTGAGTAAGAAAGATCAATTGATTGAATATATGAAACAGGACATCCTCCTACTTGGTGGTATAATGCAGAAGGCACAAGAGATTTATTTTGATATTTATAGATTGGATATCGTGAGCAAAATCACCCTATCCTCACTAGCTCTAAGCATCTATCGTTTGATATATTATGATGAGGTAAATTGGCCTATCTACATACCAAACATGAATCAAGACAACTTTATTAGAAAAGCATACTACGGAGGACATACTGATACATACAAACCTTATGGCGAGGACCTATACTACTACGATGTTAACTCACTCTATCCATTTGTCATGAAGAACTATCAAATGCCTGGTGGTAAACCTGTCTGGCATGGTAATCTGGATGAGAAGGACCTCGATAGCTTGTATGGCTTTATAGAGGCTTATGTGGTATGTCCAAAGACTATAAAGAAACCCTTTCTTCCCTATCGAAACAAGAATAACACTCTAATCTTTCCAACTGGTGAGTTTGTAGGTGTCTACTATAGCGAGGAATTGAAGTTTGCAAGAGACATTGGTTATACTGTGCTCCCACTCTCTGGCTACCTCTATGAGAGAAAGGAAAGTCCATTCATAGAATTTGTTAACACACAATCTGAAAAGAGGATAGAAGCAAAGAAAGCTGGAAACGAAGCTTTATCCTATGTGTACAAGATACTGATGAATTCGCTATACGGTAGATTTGGTATTAACCCAGATAGCACATCAGCCGAGATCTGTGATCATGATCGCTACAAAACATTGTTCAAAAAATCTTCCTTTATATATGGATCACTGCTTCGCGAGAACAAATACATAGTTTCCTACCATGTCAATACCGGTAATACCCCGGAAGAATGGAACCCACCAAGGAACGGTGCAGTACAACTAGCAGCAGCTATCACAGCCTGTGCAAGGATCAATATGTACCCATACATCTCAAGGGAGGACTGTTACTACACTGATACTGACTCGGTAGTGCTAGGACAGCCGCTCCCTTCTTCATTGATATCATCTTCGGTCTTAGGTATGTTAAAGCTAGAAGCAAGAATCATCAAGGGCTACTTTTTAGCCCCTAAATCTTATGGATACATAGAGAAAGACGCGGATGGAAAGATCGTTCTCAAGCACAAAGGTGCTGCTAAAAGCTTAGTGACACTGGAATGGTTTCAGTCACAGTACGAGGACCCATCTCGGAAACAACAGGTCTCGGTTACTTCCAGCTTTAAAGTCAATTGGAAAGAACTGGAAATCCATAAGCAAGATAGTTTATACAAGTTAGGTCTTAGCATGGATTCTAAAAGGTTACCAGTATATAGCAAGAATCAATGGATTGATACCGAACCTATGAATATCAGAGATCTGTCTAACGTTAGTCCTCTTTTGGGAGATAGAATCTTATTCTTTCTCAGGAAAGAAATGAATAACCTTCAGACAAAGAGTGAGATTCTTAGTGAAAAACTCTCTCAAAGGGATAGAGAGATGATCAGCGTCATTTCAGAGAAGGATAGAGAGATCTCCGAGATGAAAAGTAAGATTGATCATCTGAAAGATGAGATGAAGAAATTAACAGATCAGAAAACCAAGACTGATCAGAAAACCAAGACAGATCAGAAAACCAAGACTGATCAGAAAACCAAGACGGATAAGAAAACAGAGAGGAAAAACCAGACTGACAAGGGGAAACCTCCGTAAAACCACTCCATTCACAAAACTAGAGGAATGACTTGAGCTTATAGAACGTCAGATGATCTGATCATTGATACCAAAACAGTACTGTTCTTCCAGAGCATACCTTGAAATCTGTGCCTGGTAAATCCAAACATTCATCTCTTATGGTATAATCATCCACATCTGACCTGCAAGGGTGCTTAAAAGGCTCACTTTGCCCCGTTGAAGCAATAAAAGAGAGGATAAGACAGCGAGCATCCGCGTGAGGAGAATCTCATAGGTTATCGAATCGCTTGCCTTTCCCTTGATCGAGCAAACCCAAGAGGAAATCCTTAGCACTGTTGGGATTCTGGTTTTGCCTTAGACTTCGACTAAGCTAGGACGAACCTTCTTTCTTAAAGAGCAGGACAAAGTCACTTGCCCCCAGAGGAGCCTAAAGCCATTCGACTAGTTGGAAAGGGGCGAATCCATGCATTGAACTAACAAAGAAAACAAGCATAGGCTTTTGGGTTTTTGGCTAGGCTTTCAACAAGGGAGGACAAAGCAATCGACCCAATCAGGTCTCAATATTCAGCCTTTGTTACGACACAACGTAGACCTCTATTCTATAAAGATAGATGTAAGGTGTCCGGCCAGAGTGAGCTTATGGGATGTAGCTAATTCAACCAGGTCTTAACCTCAAGGAAAGGCGGCATGCCCTAGAAGAAGCTCATAGACTTGTTAACAATTCTTTATTCCTCCGAAACCCACGGGGCGGTAAAGCGAAGAGTGATGAATAATAGTCAAATGATTTGCTAGATCATTCGAGTCAATGCGGTTCGTCCCCTTCCAGCGCATCTGGATGACCCATCGTACCCGTATTCATCATTCTACCTCCTTCTCCGAAAGCTTAACGAATCAGACAGGGCAATTCCAACCTTGAACTTCAGAATCTGGTACTGAACCGGCGGGCCGAGGGGTGAATGTAAACTTGAACTTCGGAAGGAGGAACGGCAAGTTGAGTTCCCACTGCAGCTGTTTCCGAATCAAGGATGTTCAATTACAACTGTCTCAGAATTAGACCCATTTGTTACCCTTTTGGAATAGTTGGGGCTGAAATGTAATAAAGAATAGGCTGCTCGATCTGCTGTTCCGGCAAGCAGCCCTTTCGCTCGTACCTTGTGCTGCAAGGCAATGTTACCATCAAAGCGAACCACCAGTCACTCTGTTCACTGATTGAATGAATGTAAACCAATTGTTGACAGAGATGATTAGCTTGCTTCTCTTCGATGATTAGCTTGCTTCTCTTCTCCTCTACCTTTGGTACAGAGCATCCATTTCGAGAACCTTTCATCCCTGCTGATTCAACACAAGCAATTCAAACTACCGACTCTAGAACAGAGCTAATACCGATTCCATTAACATTGTTCATGTTTTTCCCAGCCTTTATTCAACAGTCCGAGAGGCAAAGGATGACCGCCTCCCTATACCATCTAATTGATAACCAGCAGCCTATCCTATGCTCTGCTTTCGAAGAGCCTAGACCGCTAATTCATGTCATTTCGGACATGCTGTTGAAGTTCAAGATGCTTCCAGGGTGTGAACCTCAACTCATTTGAATGAACAAGACTTTCATTCACAACACTTTTCTTTCCTTTCTATGGCAACAGTAGACCCAGTAGATACCGTTTTAGCAACCCTCATGAGTGGTAGGTAATCAATCCATCTCTCTAGCTTATTGATTCGTTTAGGCATCCCTCTCTTGCTGGTTGAATCGATCGGGGTACCCTTTCCGCCTAACCTTTGTTTAGAAAGTAAAAAAAGAATTCTTATGACCTCTGTAGGCCTCTCTAACACCTATTTAGCTACCTTAACGAGTATTTACCCATTTACTATATCAAACACAGGTTCTCTGTACATAGCTTTTAAAACAACCCTTGAAAACACTAACAGCAGGACAAACAAGGGGTAGTACAGGAAGATTAGCCTCTATTACGCACTCTTTCAAGGGTGCCTGCTTCTTGGTAAAGCTCCTGGTTGTCTCTGCACCCCAACTTGAATGACTGAGCGGTTATTTAGGGGACCTTAGCTGGCACTCCTAAAGCAGTGAACCAGATGTGGGATCTTTCCCAGTATCCTGCCTTCCTAGATTCAACTTGAAAGCAGTCAATCAAGCAGGCTGCTATTCCATAGAGCTCTTACACAGCGCCTAATAGGCTAGCTGAACTAGAAAGATTAGGTTTACCCTTACGTTTGGTATAGTGCTTTCATCTTTCACTTCTGCTCTGTCTTATTAACTTCTGTCTGATCTCATAGAACTTCAATTGAGGCTTTAGTTCTGATCTGTGCTGATCTTACAATCACCGAATCGAAATCGGGGGGGCTACCCAATAGCAAATGTCGGCATATCTTCATCATCCGGCTGGGCACTAGGATGTGAAGCTGTAAACAAAGATTCTCCCTTGTTAGACCGCTCTGGCTCGGTACTGTGTCGATTGGGGTTATCTTGGAAGTTTGAGTTTGGAAGGGTGCTAATTGAAAGAGAAGAAAGTTTGGATGATTGAAGATTCGGATTATACTGATAATACTACCTTTGAAGGTTCCGTGTCATCGGTTTCACCATCCGTTGTTTCTTCCTCAAACCCTATAGTCTGTTGTCAATATAGAGCAACTTCTTTCCACAAATTGGTATAGGACTATCACCTAGACCTATAGATACAATCTGACCAGTCAGTCCAAGTGATTTGAGTAATGCATATCCTTCCTCCTCGTTGAAGAGAACTTCATCACTATCCTTTGTTCCAATAATCACTTGAGCGACGAATCTCGTAAATGCTATACCTGGAAAGACTTTTCTAAACTCATAATCGAATATCTCCTTTAAGACTAGATTCAGTACTATTCTACTGAGATCACCAACTGTATAAGTCCCATTCATGCTTGAATGACACAACCCATACTCATCAATGTAAGAAAGATGAAGAAATGAGGTAATATATTGATATATATATGTATCATACTGTAGATTGATTGAAGAGATCCTCTTCAGAAAGAGACCTATATCAGGTGGATAATCTATATCAAGACGATAGATTCGTCTCACAAGGACCATTTCTTTATTTATATCCGAATGAAAGTCATAAACCAGATTCTCTATACTAGGACATTTCCAATTCACAGTATAGTCCAATAAAACTTGTTCTAAAGCAGCTATTAACAAGACATCCCTCTCAGTAGAAGGTCTACTAAAAGTGAGATAACCAGCTTTTTTCTTAGGGTAAAAACGTATGAGACCGCAGAAAGCTGAACTCTGAACTGTTTTTTGATGACAAAAAGATTCGTATTCATCCTCCTCTATGTGATAGACAAGAATTGGAGATAGCTGGTAATTACCAGACAGAATATCATTTAGCATTTCTTCACACTCCTCTACTGAGATTCGATCAAAAATGACAGTCCGATAGCGAGAATGCATGATAGAGACATTATCTATCAGATCAAAAAGTAATGAATGATATTCTTTTACTTTACTATAATAACGAGAACCTAACTGATTGTGATGTAGTAAAGTCATTTTGATTTTCATATTTGCTGTTTCACTGGTGCTACTCCCAACGCCATAAAGACAACAATCATCAAAGCTAAACCAACCGCTATTCTTTTATCTCCTGTGGCTGGTATATGAATCTCTGAGAATGGAAACTCGTTCTCGATGGTCTTGATCACATCGCCAGAGATAGAAGTTCGCTCAATGTAACAAGCCTTAGAAAACAATTCTTTTTGAGTATCAGGATTAAAGAATCCTTGATATGACTCAAACCTTGGAAAATGCTCCATTGGTGGTGCTATATCTCCCACGCCTGGTACATAGATAGACCAAATCGTACAACAAACACCTAAACTAACTAGTATGATCACTCTTCCATATTTACCCTTATAAAAGGAGACTGATTCTACCACTATCTTGTCATAATTATCATTAACCAAACTACGCATACCTTGACCAAGATTACTATATTCAAAGACTTCAGGAACATAAAAGGGTATAGATGAAGAAAAGAAACCGATAGATTTGCATAACTGCTTTAGCCTTTTTTTCAGTTTCTTCGTGACTGAAAAAGTACCATTTATCCATGACATATGATCAGGATAAAAGCGGTAGCACATTTGCATTTTCTCCAAAACCTCACTTGATTGTAAGGCTCTTAGCGCTAATAATTGACTATCAGAAGAACCAGGACCAACTTCTGAATCATGTAAATAACTACGTATCCTTGAGTATAATGATTGACCCTCGTTTTCCAATCTTAAAGACTCGTTCATAGTAGACGTAGACGGTGTAGAGGTCAATACTGGATTATGTGTTGTTGAAATAGGAACAGAAACAACCTGTGGTACAACAGGGGGTATTTCCATTACAGACAAAGCACTATTTCTACCTTCAATATGACTAGATAAATGGGGTCTGCCAGAACTAGATAGCGGGACTCTGTAAGAATTTAACATGATGATTTACTTTCCAATTAGAGATATAATACTGGGGTTTTTTTTAAATATGTCTACACCCTGAATAAGTCTTCATCTTAGAATCCACATATCTTATCTCAAGCAAACCAACTTATGAGAGGTCTCATTGAATCTTCAAGAAACATCTGCTGGTTACAGGCGTCAATTATGTACAAATATATAAGTGTACAATAACCGATAGGATTTTTAAATAAGCCATACCCAACGCTGAGATAAAAGACTCTAACACACAGCTTATCCCTTCTATATATAGTATAAGAAGATTAGACACTGGCAACAGTCTGGTATACTTTGACTCTTACTGAGTTTAACATTAATCATATCTTATCTCAAGCAAACCAACTATGAGAGGTCTCGTTGAATCGTTTCAAGAAACATCAGCTGGTTACATACAGGCTAGATTATGTACAAATTTTTTAAAAGAAAATAAAAGCGATAACCGATAGGATTTTTCTAAGCCATACCCAACGTTGAGATAAGATACTATAAAAAAAGTACTCTGTTTCCGTAGGTACTGAAGATGAGACACAGTAATATATATCTAAGGTAAGGTCAAAACCAGGTATACATTTCATGCCTTTTCATGCCGGTATAGAAGAATAGACACAGTTATATCTCTAAAGACTATGTCTTATGAGAGGGTACTTTTTCTAAAACTTAGAAAACAGAAAAAGGAGACACACCATGTCATCTCGCTGAACCTACTTCGCTATTAGCAGCTAATCGCACTACGAAGAAGATGCGGAGGAATCACCAAAGTTTAAGCTTTAAGCCGCTAAGGCGAATAGGACGAATGAAGGTGAGCAAGAAGCAGCTAACTTTACGAAGGATTCCTTTGTGCGATAGCGACGAAGAAGGTATGTAGCTTCGCCGAAGAAGGTGGCTGGTCCGATAGGCGAAGAAAGTTTATAGGCGAACAAAGGCGAAGGGATTGGCATGTATACCCGCTATTCCTTGATAGTTAGTATTGGTTCATGCGGGGAAATTCATGTGCGGAGAGGAGGGTCCTTCGATCAGCGGGGCTTCTTCCTCGAGTCCTGTCATGATCGCGACGTTATCCGGACACTGCGCAGATGTCTCTTCCGCTTCGACTTCACTTTATGTACTCTGGCGTCTTAGCTGCGAAATCTCATATTCAATCTTCTTTTGCATCGTTCGCCTATCGGTTCAGCGACTATGTGCCCTTCAACTCTCGGTAAGCGGATCCTGCTTACCGAGAGTTTCTTATCTGTTTTCAATTTTGAAAAGTTCTGTTAGGTTCTTAGTAGCAATCGGCGACCTTTTTTTCTTTTACTTCACAGAGCTTTTCGTCTCCTTGATAGCTGGAAGTTCTCCAAAAGTATGAAAAGCTGGAGGACTTTGTACCATCCATTCCGGTGTGGTTGGATTCTGTTCAACAGCCCAAGGACTTGGAGCGCATCTTTTGTTGTTTCCACTGCTTGAAGTGATTGTTACGACCACGAAAAAACGACAAATCCCAACTACAGATATATAAGAGCCAGAACTGCTAAGGGCATTCCATCCAGCGTAAGCATCTGGATAATCTGGAATGCGACGTGGCATACCCGAAAGCCCTAAGAAATGCATGGGAAAGAAGGTCGGATTAACCCCGAAAAAAGTGATCCAAAAATGGATTTGACCTAAAGTTTCAGGATATGTTCGACCAAAGATTTTACCTACCCAATAGTGAAATCCTGCAAATAAAGCAAAAACGGCTCCCATAGAAAGTACATAATGGAAATGTGCAACCACATAATAAGTATCATGTAGAGCAATGTCTAGCCCAGAATTTGCCGGAACTATTCCAGTGAGTCCCCCTATGGTGAACAAAAATATGGACCCTACAGCAAATAACATGGGTGTTTTGTATTGTATCGAACCCCCCCACATGGTAGCGATCCAACTAAAGATTTTGATTCCAGTGGGGACAGCTATGATCATGGTAGCTGCGGTGAAGTAGGCACGGGTATCAACGTCTAAGCCCACAGTAAACATATGATGAGCCCAAACAAGAGATCCAGGAACACCTATACTGATCATGGCATAAACCATGCCTAGATACCCGAAGACCGGTTTTCCCGAAAAAGTAGAAACGATATGACTTATGATACCGGATCCAGGCAGAATGGGAATATACACCTCTGGATGACCGAAGAACCGAAAGAGATGCTGGTATAATATGGGGTCTCCCCCTCCAGCGGGATCAGAAAAGGTTGTATTAAAGTTTCGATCGGTTAATAACATGGTAATTGCCCCTGCCAGTACCGGAAGTGATAATAAAAGTGGGAATGCTGTCACTAGAACGGACCACACAAATAGGGGTGATCTATGCATAGTCATTCCAGGTCCACGCATGTTGGAGATAGTTGTTATAAAATTGATAGAACCTAAAATGGATGAAATACCAGATAGATGAGGACTAGAAATTGCTGAATCAACTGCTCCTCCAGAATGGCTGGTAATACCACTTAAGGGCGGATAGACCGTCCACCCAGTGCCACTACCCACTTCTACTAAGGCTGGGCTTAATAGGAGCAAGAGACTTGGTGGCAACAACCAGAATGAAATATTATTTAATCGTGGAAATGCCATGTCAGGCGCACCTATCAGAATCGGAACAGACCAATTACCAGATCCACCTATCATCGCCGGCATAACCATAAAAAATATCATTAAAAAAGCGTGAGCCGTTATTAAAACATTATAAAGTTGATGATTCCCACCAAGAATTTGATCGCCGGGTCGTGCTAATTCCATACGAATCAGTACTGAGAAGCATGTGCCCATCACTCCAGCAATGGCACCAAAGATGAAATATAGAGTCCCTATATCCTTGTGGTTAGTGGAGAACAGCCATCGGACCGGATTTGTCGTAAAATTGAGATTCTTTCGTTTTCTTCCTTATCAGAGAGGGGCCCCTTGTTGAGCGGGGCTTCTTTTTGAAAAAGGGGGAGTGAGGGTTGGGGAAGGTCCGGAAAGCCCTCACTTTATTGATGGGGCATTTGGATCCTTCCTCTCGACAAAACAGAAAATACCAAAAAGTTCGAATTCACAGCTAATAACATTGATTCACAAGAGATTGATAGCTTGTAGTAATAGTAGGTACGTCTTACTTTCAATGCCCAGCCAACAAAGATCGTGATACATCGCCGCAAGCAATTGCACATTGTCCCCCGGCACTAAGGCGTCTATGACGTCATAGGCATTCTTTCCGGGCGGCAACACCACATTATTATTGGTAAACAGCGGCGTTATGACTCTTTCGCTCAACTGCTCCTTTATGGTATTTGCAACTGACTCATCCACTTTCTCCGTATAGTTGTGGATTGTTAAATTGCGTAGCCGGGCGACTCGCCAGCTGGCTAAGATTAGGAGAGCCGCAGGTAACGCTAATCCGGAAAGCAATTGGATGCTATAATTTAAGATGGTATCGGACATGTCAATTCAATAAAGACTTGAAGAGAAATTCAAATGATAAGATAACTTGTGCTATGGCTTTTGCGCGATTGTTACTTACGAGATTTCTGTCTTCTCAATTTGCTTAGATGAAAATGGTACCACTCCTTCCCCTTACATCCCTTAACTCTGAGCTATCTAGCCGAATCGATCAGACTCAGTCCCATCGCAGTATGGTGGTCGGAGATAAGTCAAGTTCAGTAAGAAATTGGATAGATAGAGAGTACGGGCTGTTCTTTTGTTTTGTTTCGTGTTGTCAAAGAATTTAAGAATGAAAATAGACGGGTAGATCCTGATTGAATTGATAGGGTCATGTAGGATGAAGGTTCAACTCTATTGGTCTGTTAGGATTCCTCTGCAGCATACAGCACTTCACTTCCACTTGACACCTATCGTAATGATAAAAGGGGTAGTCTCGCCGTGACCATCTCTTGAATTCTCAAAACATCTGTTGCTCCATCCCCGCCGGGGTCAGATAATCAGTCGTGGTCTCTGCCGTCGAAAGTTGGAATAGGACCTGTTGGTGGTTTAAAGGTCAAACCATTAGGACTTTAGTCAAGTCAAGATAGTATGACTTTGGTTCCAGAGATAGCGATTCGGCTATCCTTATTCCTTTACTTTGAATCAAGGTCTTTCCAGAGGAAGGGGGAAGCAAGCAAAGCTAGCCACGGATCGGAGGGGAAAGAGTCTTGTAACTGAAGTAGACTACCGAACGGGTGTGGGGAAGAATCTCGCCAAAGGAACTACCTTTCTGATTCCTCTCCAAGGGTTAACTCAAGGGATTCGATTCTCTTTTAGGCTAGGTAAGACCGAGAACTCGATTTCGGGTGAAGCCTTAGTAGTCGCTGGTGGTGGAGGAAAGGCTTTTAGTGGTCCAATGAAGGTTGAATCTTAGGAGATTGAAGATTGAGAAAGCTTTCTCTAGCAGGTAGAATTAGGAACTATAAGAAGAAGAGAAAGTCCTTATCCTTATTTATAAACGATCGATTTGCCCAGAATCAGTCCTCCTTCGTCTTTCTTTCGATGATCAGACCTAAGAAAGGCAGGCTTTCTAATTCCAATTAAGGGGAAATTCCCCCACCCAAAAAGCGTAGAGCCTTAGTGACCCGCGTGTCATAAGCTGGTAATCAGTGAAAGAGCAAGAACTTTCAGGTGAAAGACCTGAACTCGAACTCAGTAGGAAGACGCACGACAGAAGCTTCCCGAGCTGCTGCCTTTACCTTAAACGCTTTAAAGGAGGGGTCGCTAGCACATTAGAATGCGAGTTCGGATGCGGAATAATAAAAAATTAGATTTCGTGAGATTAGACGCGGCATTAGCCGTCTATTAGGAAT